GCGTGTAAACGAGGTGCTCTACCTAACTGAGCTATAGCCCTTGTGCTTGTGATACATATATTATCATGTCAATAATGTCTTGTCAAGATGAATATTACACGACTCAACTTTCTGTTATCTCTTTGATCAGTATTGGTTATAAATTATTGCTTATAAAAAATATTACATTTATAATCCATCGATGTGACGGAGCCCGTTTCTTTACTCTTTGTGATGATAAGTGACCTACTTAACTCAGTGGTTAGAGTATCGCTTTCATACGGCGGGAGTCATTGGTTCAAATCCAATAGTAGGTAGAACTCATTCGATATCAGACTCTAGGTATCTAATAAATTTTTCTACTTTCAATATTAAAAATATTAATATTGATTTTTGATCTTTTCCATTCCACTTATGATTCTATTCAATTGGCAAAAAAAGGGGTGTATAAAAAGAACTTCTGTAGAAACAGAAGTTCTTTTTTTTATTCGGACACACCAACTAGTTATAGTTACGAAATAACATTGATAGCCTCCACTCGGGCCCTAGCTCGTCTGAGAGCTAGATTTGCCTCAATTATTTGTCTCTTGCCTTCCGCTTTCCGCAAGTTTGCTTCTGCTAGTTCAAGAGTTTGCTGAGCTTCTTCTAGATCAATGTCACTACCCTTCTCCGCATCATTTACTAAAATGGTAATCTCATTATTGCCTATTCTAGCAAAACCACCCATCAGAGCCATCGTTACCCATTGGTCGTTAAGGCGTATTCTCAAAATACCGATATCAACAGCTGTGGCAATAGATGCGTGATTTGGTAATACGCCAATTTGTCCACTATTAGTAGATAAAACGATTTCTTTCACTTCTGAATCCCAAACAATTCGATTCGGGGTCAGTACACAAAGATTTAAGATCATTTCTTCAAATTACTCTCCGTTTCTAAGTTCGTAGCCTTCGCAGTAGCTTCATCAATGTTACCTACCAAATAAAAGGCCTGTTCGGGAAGACTATCTAATTCTCCGGAAAGGATCAATTTAAACCCTCTAATTGTTTCTGCTAGGCCGACATATTTTCCCGGAGAACCAGTAAATACTTCGGCTACAAAAAAGGGTTGTGATAAGAAACGTTCAATTTTTCTTGCTCTTGCTACAGTTAAACGATCGTCTTCGGATAATTCGTCCAACCCCAGGATAGCTATAATATCCTGAAGCTCCTTGTAACGTTGTAAAGTTTGCTTAACTCTTTGCGCAGTTTCATAATGTTCTTCACCAACAATTTTGGGTTGGAGCATAGTTGACGTTGAATCTAAAGGATCTACTGCCGGATAGATACCTTTAGCAGCCAATCCTCTTGATAGTACAGTAGTAGCGTCTAAATGTGCAAATGTCGTGGCAGGAGCGGGGTCGGTCAAATCGTCCGCCGGTACATAAACTGCTTGAATAGAAGTTATGGATCCTTCTTTGGTAGAAGTAATTCTTTCTTGTAAAGAACCCATTTCGGTACTAAGAGTGGGTTGATAACCTACAGCGGAAGGCATTCTACCCAGCAAGGCGGATACTTCGGATCCTGCTTGGACGAAACGGAAGATGTTGTCAATAAATAGAAGTACGTCTTGCTCATTAACATCTCGGAAATATTCCGCCATAGTTAGGGCGGTCAACCCAACTCTCATACGAGCTCCCGGCGGTTCATTCATTTGACCATAGACTAGAGCCACTTTTGATTCTCCAATATTTGCTTCATTAATTACTCCAGATTCTTTCATTTCCATGTAAAGATCATTTCCTTCCCGAGTACGTTCACCTACTCCGCCAAATACGGATACACCCCCATGAGCTTTTGCAATGTTGTTGATTAATTCCATAATTAGTACTGTTTTACCTACTCCAGCCCCTCCGAATAGCCCAATTTTCCCTCCGCGACGATAAGGGGCTAAAAGATCCACGACTTTAATTCCTGTTTCAAAAATCGATAATTTTGTATCTAACTGTATAAAGGCGGGCGCCGATCTATGAATAGGGGATGTTGTGCGCGTATCTACAGGACCTAAATCATCAATGGGTTCTCCCAATACGTTAAAAATTCGGCCTAGGGTCGTTCCGCCAACGGGAACACTTAGAGGAGCCCCTGTGTCAACCACTTGCATTCCTCTCGTTAGACCATCTGTAGCACTCATAGCTACAGTTCGAACTCGATTATTTCCCAATAATTGCTGTACTTCACAAGTCACATTAATTTGTTGACCGATAGTATCTCGACCTTTAACTATGAGAGCGTTGTAAATATTAGGCATTTTCCCGGGGGGGAAAGCTACATCCAACACCGGGCCAATGATTTGAACGATACGTCCCAGGTTTTTGTTTTCCGGCGCGGAAACCCCAGGATCCGAAGTAGTAGGATTGATTATCATAATAATAAATAAAAAATATGTTGAAATTTTTTTTTCGAAAATTTGTGAATCTAAAATCAATGTTCAAAAGCAAGTTGCTCGATTAATTCAATAGATTAATTCAATAAGAAACGGA